CTCTTCTATCCTTTTGTTTGTGCTTCCACCCGGGCTTTTCATTCTGTTTTATAGAGACCGAGGAAATTCTTCTAATAATTAATGTAGAAAGGCGAGGCACTTTCCCCGGCATACGGAAAAAAAAATCCAGGATGACGGCTTTCAAAGGACGAGTACGGGACGGGGAGGGGGAGGCTAAGTGAAATAATATACTGGTGCTACTATAGAATCTTATTACTCACGCACGGCACACTTTCTATATCTCCTCCGTCTACAAGGTGAACAGCTTAGCTTACAGCACAGCGTGTTCGCCACCACACCGGCTGGCTGGTGCATTGGCCTTACCGTAATAGGGCCGAGAGGTATGACCCTTCGATTAGAACGCCCCGTATTTCGTGACACGCGGAGCGTGGGCATTTCCTTTTATAAAGTCCGTATAACTTCTAATCAAAAGATTCATTCTTTATGAATATGAATCCAAGTACCGGATAAAAACCTTTTTGAGTGAAGAAGAGAAGGGCTTTTTATAGAAACTCTTGAGCCATGTTCGTCGCCCTAGGCTCACCATTATTTCATTTCATTCTATTGATGGGTTCTAGCTCCAAAGAACATATACATGGAGCTATGTCGACTTACGTACGTCTCGTTGACCAAACGATCAGGTATACCACGCCACGTATCATCCCCGTTGTAGAGATAAAGAAAAAGAAAAGATATAGTTATCGTGCCATAAGACCTTGTTCGTTTCTACTTGACTAAGTAGTATTCCACTCGTGCAGTGGGTGTATGGGCTAGCCCGGTCAGCTATGATATACTCAACTTCTTCTTTAGTAGGTTCATCTACAACATCTGGAATAAAAACGTGGGCGGTCTGGTCTAATCGAAGTCAACTGACTCACATGGAATACGGGCTCGAGAGACGAGCTGGTCGCTTGAGTCTATAGGCTACCTCTCCTATCCGCTTCTCTACAAGGTCTACTTTCTTCTTCCTTCAGACCGGGCCAAGCCTTTAGGTTGTTTAAGTAGGTTGGGTTGGGCTAGGTCGTTGCGCTCCTGCCACCTCTTGGCAAAATAGGCTGATGTTTGGAACCCTCTTGTCGCAATGGTGTGGGGCGTCAGAGGCTGTTGCCCCGTGGCCAACTCGAAGGGGCTGAAGTTCGATGCAGAGCTTTTTGGTTGTTAAGTTATAGCAGCACTGAGCAACATCCAACAGCTCCAGTCCTTCTGGTTTGCACTAAAGTGCCTTAAGTAGCCCTCGAGGAATCCGTTTATTCTCTCCGTCTGAGCTTTCAAAGATATACCGACCGTAGGCTCTTTTGACATCAGATACCGCGGCAGTCGTCTTCTAACATTACCGGACCTTTAAATATCGGGTTTTCATAAATTTCACATAACATAAAAGCTCTTTTCATCATCAGAAACAACCCGATTTCCGACCTCTTGCATTGCATTACAATAACGAAAATGAAAATGAATTAAAAAAAAAAGAGAGATTGCTCTTGTGACTCGGAATGAACCTTTCTCGGTGGAGGAAGGGAATAGCGACGGATCTCTATAGAGCATCCAGGCGCTATGAAATAGCCCACCGGACGACGAATTCTTACGTGGTCCAAGGAAATAAAAGGTCCGCTTCCACGATTTTATCTATATCGAATCTTAATATCAGAATAGCTTATATAGTCATGATTCCATTCAGGTCCACTGACTTTTGATTGATTTCTCATTTTTCGGATCTGATTGGAACAATGGAGAAGTAGGAAGACTTTGGCGATTCATAATGGGCTATCTAGAATATCTATGTCCCAGGACATAAAATATGAATAATGAAACATGAGCCAAAGACGACCTGTAGTGACATAGCAGTTCTCCTAATCGACTACTTATCATCATAACGAACATTCCACTTAAAAACGAATAAAAAAAAAACGGCTCGCCAGGTTGGTCGTAGATCATAGAGGCGGTACGCTGGTTTGATAAAGCCAGGCGGTTACCTTTTTTTACCGTGGAACCCCGACCTCTGCTGAAAAATGAAGACTAAGACAGGATGGTCGTAGATCATAGTTGTGAAGTTTCGTGGAAAAGAAAAAAGCCCTTTATCGGCGATGACTTACGCCTATTTCTTAGGGCGTTTAAAGAGCGTGACTCTACCGCTTAGTTAAAAGGCTCCATTTGATTCAATTCATGAATTAGCCCACTATGAGTCTACTGCATTTAGAAATATATATTTCTTAATAAAAATGAAATTAATAATAATTATATAATATAGTATATCATTCGTGTCTCTGTTACAATACGGCGAAACTAAATGGTTCGGAAAAAAGAATAAGAATTTTGAGGAATGATTCTCGCTTAGCGCTTGTGCTGAGGCTGTACACCTAATTTTCCTGGGATTGTAGTTCAATCGGTCAGAGCACCGCCCTGTCAAGGCGGAAGCTGCGGGTTCGAGCCCCGTCAGTCCCGACCTAGGATCCGATGAATCGATCAATTCATCTCTCCATTTTCTGTGAAGAGGGGGGGACAAAGAGTAGGATCTAATTCCCAGCAGGTTTGGAACCCCTTCTTTCGTTTCGCATTTCTCATCGGACAAATCAAGTCAAGGAATAAAAATGACAATAACTAGTACCGGGGGAGAGACATATGTAGGTTGATCGGAGGTATCACCATATTCAGGATTCAAAGAGATACCGTACTGGTCTGGCTTTTTCGATTGTTCCTGATCCAGAGTAGCAATTTCTTTCCCGAGAGCAGAAGTTTTCTTTTTTTTTTTTACGATACGCAATTAACTTAACATAGTTACCCCGACAGAGTACTTTTCAGATTCAACCTACCCTTTATTCTAGCTCCGATTCTGTGTAACCTATATGACTAATTGGGGACAATCTATTATTCTTGTAAGAACTGGTCCGGAATATTTAGGAAGAATTCGGTTGGGCAAAAGCCGCCTATCATGTGTATCCCTTTGAGTTTCGAAATACGAACACGGGAACAAGTAAACTTCCCTCGAGAATGGAAGCTAGAGAACCTAAGTCTGAAGAAGAGTCTTGGCTTGGTTCGAAGTAGAGGGAGAGAGGGATACCACTGAATCAGTTGGCTCAGCTCTGAAAACTGACCGACGAGAATATATCTTCACAAACCTGCGAAACTGCCCCTTAAGCTGATCAAGCTGCTGATCACTCTGGTCACCGGGGTCTTGCTGACTCTATTGAATCGGAGAATTCTGATGCTGTCTCACATAAACTCCTCCATAGTTCTCCCCCTAAGGTGAGACAAGGGAACATAATGGGCCCACCATCACGGGGAATCTCAAAGCCCCGAGCTCCATAGTAAGGCACATGTTCGAAAAACGTGACATGTCGAGAAACGTGGAATCATCGTGTAGAAGGATCATTAACACTTGTAGCCCTTTTGAGACGAGGTAGCTTGCTTATTCACTCACTCAAGAAAACACACAGGGTGAGATGTAGGGCTCCTGTGCAGGGGATGGAATGTGAGCAAAGCACGTGCATCCGAATACTCTGAGGTTGGGCTATTTCATAGCGCCTGTGGTCTACGATCAGTTATTATTGGTCTACAATCTACGTTCTGTGGATCGATGTAATTGAGAAGGAACGTAGATCAGTTGTTCTTGGTTGAATATTGAGTTCCGCTTAGGCTACGTGTTCTGTTCACGCGCTACTAAGCCGCACACAGGATCTTAGACAGGTTTCGTCCCCTTTCGGGAACACCTTCTTACTAGTAGGGGCTAAGCCTGATGCAAATATACCGAAAAAAATGACTATGGTCGATTCTACGAAGGGTAGATTCGCCCCTTATGTTATGGCTCGTCTCGCGCTTAGTCACTCGCGGGATTCGGATAGGGGAGCAGCAAGTCTTTTCTGAAAGAACTCGCAGTTCTCCCCCTTATCTATAATATATATATTTATTAGATACTAACTGGATCGGACAGGGACTTCTATAAAGATCTTTCCACTCATTCATCATACTCAAAGTCGAAGTCACGGCATGGGGGGCTCGGAAAAAGAACGAGAATCGGTGTCGTGGTGGTGCTACGAGATGGCGATTTATCGTATAGAAGAATGGATCCGCGGACCTGACCATAGATGCGAGCCGATCGACCGCTATCTAAGAGAAGATAAGTAGTTCTTCTATCGTTCAAGGGCAAGGGGAGAACATGTAGCGGCTTGCCTAGATCTCGTATTTCCCACGTAGTCCGTCGGTCAAATCAACGATTCTCTTCTCCGAGAGAGTCTTTTTCTTTTTCCGGTATGTAGCTCCGGAGCGCATCATCGGGGCAGGGCGAAAACGAACATAGGATCATCATCATGGCCCTTTTCTTTTGTTTGTGTCCGGTCCGTTGTGTTTTTTTTAGGCTTATCCGGGGGCTGCTGCTCTGGGGCATCCAATTCCCTTTCTTTCTTTTGCTGCTGATCTCACATCGTTTCAAGTAAACTTCCCTTCTTGTTCAGGGTCATCAGATGAGAGATCTTCCTCCGACTCCGAGAAATCGGTCAAGCGGGAGGCTACCCTCGACTCACCTCTCTCTCTATAAAAAACCCCTCCCCAGAGGAGCAGGATGAGTATGTCCTGGATTCCCGGATTCATTCTCGTCCTGATCCACCATGGAATTTTCGGAATCTACAAAAACATTCTAGGTTTTCAATCGTAATGATTTTCTCAAAGATCACAAGGTGCTGAAGTGGCAGGATAGGGGGGGGGATCTGCAGGTTTTTGTGAAAGGGATGCTCTTATCATGTTATTGCTGAAAAGAAAAACCGAATTCCTCTATTTGATGTCGATTCATCCACACTTCCATTCGGAATAAAAACTTGCTGGCTGGGAGCTGTATGAGCGGTAACGCCCACGTACGGCTCCGTGAGAAGGGCGGTGGACAGAAATGGCCTTGTTGTACCTCACTCCCGTCTTCAATGGGGTCTGCTCTTTCTTTTTTGGGAGAGTATGCCAATATGATCTTAATGAGGTGCGGGGCTTTGCATCTGACATTCGTTGGGCTTCCTTCTTCG